CGCAATAAAAGGACTCGAATAAGAGCTGTGGGCATAGCAGCTTCAACCGAATTGTCCTCCTCTTCTTCGACCAACCTAACATGAGATTTTCAACCCCCTCTCCCTATGATTTATGAATCAAGAAGTCCTGCCTTCGGCTATTCCTTCTATCCCTCCCGGCCGGAAACATCTCATAGATAAAGTGAGTTCCCGATATCGGAAATTCTTATTATTCGATCCCCCACTCGAGCTATGTTGGACGGTCTATTACCTGCCCCCTCCACTATAAGGGCTAGACTTCAATGCCTATGAATCTCTCTTCGCTACCTGTCTATGGGTGGTTACGGTAGCGGTATCGAAAGCACGAGGTTCGGGAAAAGGCTATTAAGATTTCGTAGCAGGCTATGCCGAACAGGAGCCTATTTTGGTTAGTGAGACCACCCCCGCTTCCCCGGCTTCACCAATGGCCGGGTGATGAAGGCAACGAATCTATCCATCCTATTCTTATCCCACCTATCGATCGGAAATATTGCCATCCCACCCATTGATTCTCGTGAGGCAACCCGGAATTTCTTCCCGCATCTGAACCCGTTTAATATATGCATATTCATTCCGATTTCGCTACACAAATTCAACATATGGATCTCGAAGTCCTCACATAGCACTTTACCTATGAACAGGCACTGCATAAGGGACATCCGGAACGGAATCACGATCACTTTTCGTAACTGCATGACGCTTGTGGTAATAAACAACTGGATCAGCACTGGTGTGACTTCCATCGCCGCTACAACTACCGAAAAAAAAAAACACTAGCTTTGGGTCCTACTTGACGAAAGGGAAAGAACCTCTGTTCTTTCCACTTCCGCTTCCGGTTCAGATGCAAGAAGATGTCTGGCTTAAAGGGTACTGGTACTACTGGATAAACAAACTACTACCTACCGGGGGTAACCACTACCTAGGGTAGCTTTCTCTACCTATGGACGCGGCGCTTTCTCGACCTACGAAAGAGCGTGGCGTGGATAGAGTAGTCATTTTCTCAATTCTGGGGGCTACTAAAGATGTAGTGGAAGAGGTCGGAATTACCCATTTATAGATCTTCCAGACCGCCATTGCGATAGTAGCCACCATCCTTTTCTAGGGTCTACTTCTGATTGAAAGCTGCAACTATGGGGGACCGACATAAGCAAGAGCTGGTGGATCACGGCTACCTAGCATCATGGCTATCAGCACCACCAATTGCAGATCCTTTTGTTGAAGCAGAACCAGCTCCACTGATAGCATATCCTGTTTCAGTCGAACATTTGATCAGCGGGCCATATGTATCCGATAGCAGAGGCAAAGATAAATTCGTCAGCAGAGATGGCAGCAGGGGCGGAGGCGATCAACGAATCGACCAACAAGTGTAAGCAGAGGGAACTGGAGCAGAGCAATTGCATTTTACTTAGTTGACTGAATGGATTGGATTGACTCTGTTGACCTAGTAGCAACAGTTACAGTTTCTATTGCTTAGTCAGCATCTGATCAAGACACAGAGCGAGAAAAAGTTTAAATCGAGTCACAGTTCTAGTCCCAGTTGGAGAAAGAGATAGTCCAGGTGTAGTTCCATTGTTAGTTCCAGTCCCGGATCTCGTTCGCGCTATGGTAGTGGATCTAGCAACAGGGCTTGGAGCAAGGTTTTGTAGGCATATGGGTAAGCATATGTAGCTTACGGGGGCAAAGTGAGCAGCCGTTGATCCAGCGGTAGGGAAGCCGGCATCCCGACCAGCAGCGGAACCAGTCGGAGGCGTAAGCAGAGCTAAATGGTTGCGGAGCCAAATCCAGCGTTGAAGCGTATTCTTTTTCGGGTTGAAATGAAGCAGTAGCTTCGGTAGCTGGAGAAGAAGCAGTTTCTTCTGTCTCCGAATAATGGATCTGCTTCCGCTATGGATTCAAAAGTTGAGGCACACGTTGAAGAAGCTTTTCTTCCGTTTTTCAATGTTTAACCCAGCGGCAGAAAAAAAAAGCCAGCAGCATGAGTCACAGCAGCCGTAGCTTATTCTTTGTCTTGATTCCGTGGGAGCAGCGAATCCGCAGCATCCCTTCGTCGGGCCCGGGATCCGTAGCCAGGGGGGGCGAGGGTTTCGGGAGGGGGCTTTAGCTGGAAATATCCGATTATCAGGATTAAAGACGGCCATTACCAGGCTCCGTCGACTTTCGGATGGAAGAAGAGTTGGTAGTCGAGTCACACAACGATTGAATCTTCAATCGATTTAGAGGAATAGAAACCATTTGCGTTCCGGGGGATCCATGGATTGATGGACGGATGGATGGGGGGAAGGTACTGATACAACTAGTGGTAGCGCCATCTTTCATCATAGTGCTTAGTGGTCCGGAATGGAACCCTTTCCCTTTCGGGTGCAGGATTGGGCGATGACCGACCGGGAAACAGGATATCATAGAATAATTCGATTAGGGATAGGCAGACAGCTGGGTAGAGGTAGTCTTATCCTATTACTAAAGGCTTTTCCAGCGACACTAATATCTTAAGCCAACCGATTTCAGCTGCATGATTGAAATTTCAATTATCCCCTGCGACTTTTGCTTATTAGGGGTGGGCTTTTATTTTAGGATTAGGAAGCGAGAGGAACAGGAAGAAAGCAAAATGAATAATCTATTGATGAAGCAGTGAACAAAGAGGCTGGAGCGAAACGCGCGAGCGAGATCGGCCCATTAACACATATTGGTGCATATGTTCTCTGGTACCATATCCGGTAGGGCAGAGGGAGACAGAGGAGCATCCAGTACCTTAATGCTCCTCGTATTTTGATTAAACAGCACCCACTAGATACCTCAGCAGCCTCTCTCTGATCAAAATCTATAAATCGAAGCATCTTGGTATGCTACGCTCCTCACCAATAGATTATACTTACCCTACCTCCTCCATATGGACTAAGCACTACTTTGATTTCCATTCATACTTCCGTTGGGCGGGTTGGGGCAAATCCCCATGAGAAGTTCAATCTCGTTCTAGAATAGCCCTCGGAGATCCTTCTATTTGAACTCCCGGGAATTCCGGCGGTAATGCGAGCAACGAGCGACCCTAGCTAATAAAGTTGCGAGTCATCCATAGCCTTACCATAGTTAGTGTAAGGCTATGCTAAGGCCTCGTTCCGTGCTTACGCACTCCTCCACTCGCTGTACACTTCGCGAGCTAAAAGAGATGCGCCTTTCGGAGTTTAAAAGTAGCTCCGCCATCCGAATCTCGAGACGCGCAGGTGTGAGTCAAGTGTGAAAGTCCTTTTTTGTCTAGCGAGCGTTTCAGGTGCGAGTTCCGAGAGCAATAGCGAGATGCGAAGTAGGTGCTTCGGGAATCGTTCCGTGCGTGAGCACTTCACTCAAGTGCGTGAAGTGGGATATCGCGAGTCGAGATGTGACAGATTGAGTCGTGAGCACTTCACTCCACAAGTGCGAGATGTGACAGAAGAATTTCATCGTAGAATATCGAAAAGCATGGCACCCACTGGTGAAAACGGTCTGCGGTGACAACGAGTGCATCAAGGTAGCGCGCATCGAGGTCGTGTTGCGCATCAAGATAGTCAGCGAGTGGCGGTCACTCACTTTTTCGGTCTTCGTTTGATCCTATAATAGGTCTAGCGTGAAAATCGGGTCGGCGCGAGACTTGCTGGCGTTGAGTCCAGCCTGAGAAAAAGAGAAAGGCTCGGCAATTGCATAGAAGAATATAGCTAATATAGTGCATCATCTTGCCTGGTGAAGCATCTTTACTGAGGCCTTGCCCCGAATCTTTTTTTCTTTGCATCTTTCTTTTTTTATCTCGGTAGATACGAGACCTCGATGCATCGTAGAGTAGAGTCAACTGACTTGAACTATCGCTTGCCATCCAGGCTCCCCCCTTCGCATGCTAGTCACATCCCGGCGGCAACGCGTATCCAATCATGCGCCTGTGATAAAGAACGGCAGCCCGACACGAACCAATGTTTCGATGTGCGTTTGCTTCACACACTCGTCTCTTGGCACTCGGCTAGGAGGTATCGCGACCCCTCTTCTCGAAAGGAAGTCACCCCTTTCGATTCGATCAAGCTGGCGAACAAAGAACTTGGCTATCGCTCCCGTCGTAAAGGCGCCTGATAAGCAGAGCACGTTTCCTCTTTCGCCTGTGAACTAATCGGCTTTCTAAAGACGAAGAAGGAGAGACATCGACCTCGCGTCGCGGTAGTTCGTTCGCTTGGCTATTGATGTCAATTCGAACGTGGATGAAATTCCATTCCATCATATATAAAGCAGATCTATACTGGTTTCAAGGGCGCTTTCTCTCATCGCCAATACGGGTGCATCTTTCTCATCGAAGAAGAGCTGGTGTCTATGCCAGGAAGGGGGAAGATGCAAGAAAAAAGAAAGAAGTTTATGGAAAAAGAAAGAAAAGAACGAGATCTCTATTCTTCCTCGCTCCCACGTGCACCGCCTCTCGGAAGGCATTGGAGTGAGTTAGCAGCCCCTACTTTATTTCTTCCTCTCATTAGGAATCGCGATATCCGAAACTGAGAGATCTAGCCATCTAAAAAACGGAACCCAAAATTATCATAAATAAAGAGAGGCATAATTTCTCAGTCTATAATAGGGGGGAGCTATTGTGAAGCCTAGAGAGGCGGAAGCGGCAAATCGCTTCTACCGAGTTCCCCAACAGCAGCTTAGCTTAGTAGCTTAACTCTTTCTACTGGCGTGGCGCTGCTGGATGCTTCTGATCAATAGGAAGAGGAGGAATCAAAAAAAAAAGCTTATGATGAGCATCTATTTTAGTCGATCATTTCCAAGATCTAATTCCAGTTTTTTCTTATGTAGTGGAAAGGCCTCACAATCTGAAGTTTTACGCTTAAGGGAAGAAATGTTCTTGGTGGATGCAGGACCTGGGACCCCCAGAATTTGTATGCAAGATGAGCCTACAGGAGTGCCAATCCACCGAGCCACCAGGTTTGAGAATAAGGTGGGATCCCTGGATGTAGTGGCTGGTGAATCACTGATCA